AAGAATTCCAAGAATTTAGTATTCAAGTCAATGATGTATTACATTAATTCGATTCATTCAATTTTATTTTAATATTAAAATAAAAAAAAAAGATTTCATTTTTAGAATATTAAAGATTATAACGATAAAGTAAAATATAACGATAAAGTAAAAGCGGGTAGCGGGAATCGAACCCGCATCGTTAGCTTGGAAGGCTAGGGGTTATAGTCGACGTTGATTCATCATTTTTAACGTCTCTAATTCAAAACTGAACGTGAAACTTTGGTTTCATTCAGCTCCTTTATGGAAGATGGATAAATTCCCAGATTCAGACATGAACGAAATAAAAAAATCCGACCCATAACGTCTATGTCAGCTTTTATGTCTAAATCTATTCAGAACAACCCGCTTTCTAGACGATCCCTATAGAAAGGAGGGGGTTTATATTCTAACAATCTTTCTAGTTACTTCGTTCTCTACTTCTATTTGAAAGAATCCTTAGGAAAAGTATTTTGTTTCCACCGAGCTAAAACAATTTATCGATGTCTTTAGTAAACCAAAGACATTGTTTAATAGCTGTTTTGCTTCAATTCCCCCTATAGAAATGAAAAATTGAAGATTTAGTTACGATTAGAAATACACTTTTTATCTTTATCCATGGGTCCTTTACTCATACTCATTCAATTGGAAGTATTGATCCAATAAAAAAAATTATGTTTCGTAATCTCATAATCCAATTTTTCAATTTAAAATTGATTCTTGGATACAAATCACGAGAATGTATATTCTTCCTCGAATTTTTCATTGAGAGGTAAAGGATTCAATCCTTTTAAGAACTAAAGTTTTTGTTCCGAATGAATATTAATCAAACCGAAAGACCCTTTAACTATATAAGGGGTTATAGAACGAATCACACTTTTACCACTAAACTATACCCGCTACAATCCGATTATTGTATATAAATGGACCTTTTGTCGACCCTAATCAAAACTAAAACAAAAGATCAGAAAAGAATCATGAAAACTAGAGCGTTTACCTTTTGTATCAGAGGACCTAATGAGATTAGGAAAAGGGGATTCATTTCACTTTAATAACTAAATAACAAGTGCTTTTTTGCCCGAGGTTTTGTCTCGAACTTAAGCCATAACACAAAAATGGGTTGTGTCAAGAAACGAGAGTTCCCTTTTTCTTATTTAAACCGGAATAAAAGGACTAACTAAGAAAGAAATGGCACTTTGATTCGATACCATTTGATTATATATCATAGAAATTGAAAAAGTTCTTTTTGTTTATCGCAATAACAAGCAATTTTTTTTTTCTTTATTCATTTTTTTTTTTTTCAAATTTCATAAATCTTTTGATTTATGATTTGTTGGAACAAAAGGGCGGGCCCGGCTAAGTACTGACCAGGCCGGGCCGTGGAACTAAAAAGCCCCTTCGGACGAAATCAAGAAATCAAAAAATAAGAGTATATACTATGACGGGCGTTTTCAAGCCTTATTTTTTTTTTTATAATGTAACATAGTATTATCCTTTTTCAATTGAGAGGAGAGATGGCTGAGTGGACTAAAGCGTCGGATTGCTAATCCGTTGTACGAGTTTTTCGTACCGAGGGTTCGAATCCCTCTCTTTCCGTTTTCATTGATGACTTGGCATTTTCTTTCGAATTTATCGCGAGCTCTTTTTTATTATTATTAATAGTTAAAAATTAATAGTTAAAGAAGTGGAATAGATAAAACCTTACTAATAACAGTTTAAAATCAAGCAAAGAAAACCTTATTTTTTATTCTTCACGTCCAGGATTACGTCCTGGATCATTAGACAGGAATCCGAAGATAAAGAGAGAAACAAAGAATATCACTACCGTGTAAACAAATAGTTTGAGAGTAAGCATTACACAATCTCCAAGATTTTTTTAGGAAAAAAGAGAATAGATTCTCCACTTTTATACCACATACCCTACCTTTTTTTATTTTGACACCAAGAAATAAAGTGGGGTGATCCGGATTTGTCGCGGTTGTACAAGAATTTCAATATTTGAATTGAGAGTGTAAGACGTATCTGATCTTATCAATTCCACGAATTTTTTTCGAATAAATCATGAATTTGTCTGGGACTTTATTAAAAATATCATCGAAAACTTACAGCAGCTTGCCAAACAAAGGCTAAGAGAAAAAAGAACAGGGGTATTACTGGCATAACATCTACAATTGGATTCAAAAAAGCGTAGGCTTCGGGCAATTTGGCGACGAAAAAACTACTGGAATAAAGAGCAGAATTAAGGTAGATACAGATCAAACTTAAAATATTAAGCATAACAAACATTTTGTTTTTGGGGATAATTGTATTTATTTTGATTGAGTTATTAATAAATTGAATTGAGTTTTTTATTATTATATTTTATTATTCTAAATAGGGTATTATTGATAGAAGAAAAAAAATGAATAAAAATAAATAAGATAGACCAAAAAACTTTCTTTGATTTGAACTCACCCAATCAAAAATCCTTCTATATCTCAAATCAAAAGAGAATAGAATAAATCATACTTTCGTACAATATCTTAATTGAATTATATGTAATGATCAATAAATTCAGTTTAATTCTATGTCTACATGTATAGTCTACATGTATAAAAATGCTAGTAATCCATTTTATAAATAATAGATATTTAGACTGGAGTTGACGAATAACCCGTACCAATATTAGTGTTTATTAGTGTCGAATAGAAATAAATGGGGCGTGGCCAAGTGGTAAGGCAACGGGTTTTGGTCCCGCTACTCGGAGGTTCGAATCCTTCCGTCCCAGAGCATACCCCGTCTATATATATTATTATATAATGTGATCATTATATTAACATTCTATTAATATAATATATTTATTAATAGAATATATTTATATTAATATATTTATAATTTTTTTTTGATATATAAAATATATCATAATAAAATATATATAAAAGATTGCCTTTTCGAACAGCCTTCTGTATTAAGAGTAGAATATTGGTATAGAATGTGATTATTATTTTTTTTTTCATAATCCGAGGAATCATATCTTTTTCACAAATTTAATTGAGTTCAAATAACACGCAAACGATTTTACAGTATAAATATGAAAAAATAACAACATAAAATTTCTCCCTTACATCAGTGTTTTTTTATCTATCTTTTTTTAATCACAGATGGTTTAATCCAATATGAATTTCTCTCTCTCTTACTGATGATAAAAAACGAAAGGTCCTTGCTGTAAAACTTTATGTTATGCAAAATGCAAATAATTATATCGGATAGGAGATTTTTCAATCAATTCAATCTTTGTAACGAACTCCTATGAGTTCTTGGTACTTGAAGAAGTGTGAAATTGTTGAATTTATGCTACCACTATTATGGATACAGATTCAAAATAACTTGTTTCTTCGTATTATATTTATTTATTCGTGTTATATTTAGTTCTAATTTAGTTAACTAATTTGATTTTTACAATAATCGAAAAATATTCTAAAATTTAGAATGATATAAATAAGAAAATAGAAAAAATAAAAAATTATTTTTTTTTTATAGAATTTCCAATATTAAATTCTATTAATCTCTATCCGAACCAATGATTATTCATGATTCCATAATTGAATCAATTACATATGGGTTCCAAACTGAAGGAATGTTATGGTAAAACTTCGTTTAAAACGATGTGGTAGAAAGCAACGTGCGACTTGAAGGACATGATCCGTTGTGGAGTCTTACATCCACCATTTTTTTATATGTTATATAGGAATGAAAGTGCTCTTGGCTCGACATCATTTGTTCTGTTCCGCTGTAACTCTCTTTTTTTTGGGGGGGGGTGTGATATAATATAGTATAGGATGGAGCTCGAGTAGAAAGTATTGATTTATTTTTCAGGGGCAAGAATCTAGGGTTAGTATCAATCAATAAATTGGAACAGCTTCGTAAGTATATTTTCGATACATAAACTTAAAGGGTCCTATTCGAGAAAATTTCCAATTCAAAAGGAAAGTTTGTTGAAATTGGTAAAACTCTTTCGATCAAATCAAAAGGAAAGTGTATTACGCAGGAATCAAACATTCGTATGATTCTTTGACAGAAAGAAATCACAAAAAATGGTATGTTGCTGCCGTTTTGAAAGGATTTAAAGATCACCGAAGTAATGTCTAAACCCAATGATTCAAGGCAAAGATCCTGGAACAAGGAAATACCATTTTCAATTGTCTTAACAACTAGATCAGAAAAGAATCAAAATGGATTCTAAAGAAGACAGACAATTAAAGGGTTAGAGACCGCTCAATAGATGAAATATCTAAAAGGTTTCTCTTTTGAGTTATTTCAGAGTTATCCAACTTGAGTTATGAGGGTGCAAATACGACTAATTTTCTTTTTTGTTGGGTAAGAAAGAATAAGAAAAAAAGTACTAAAATCAATAGTCTAATTAATTTGATGATTTTATGGATATATTTGATATTGTAATTCTATACATAGACATAATTTCAAATTTTCTCGAGCCGTACGAGGGGAAAACTTCTTATACGTTTCTAGGGGGGGTATTCTTCATCTATCCCAATGAGCCATTTATCGAATCGTTGCAATTGATGTTCGATCCCGACGAGAGGGAAGAGATCTTCGGAAAGTGGGTTTTTATGATCCGATAAAGAATCAAATCTATTTAAATGTTCCTGCTATTCTATACTTCCTTGAAAAAGGCGCTCAACCTACAGGAACTGTTCATGATATTTCAAAAAAGGCGGGGGTTTTTACGGAACTTCGCCTTAATCAACAAACAAAATTCAATTGATAAAATAAAATAGAAAAAAAGAAGGTGTGGATGACTTATATATAGCTTTGTATAACCCTTTTAGTATTGTTACTATAGAATGGTGTCCTTTATTTATAACGACAAAAAAATGGATTTCTATTTTATTGATATAACAATTGATCCAATAATTTAAATAATTTAAAATGGAAATAAAATAGATAGAAAAAAAGATCAAGTGAATAAATAAGAAATGACGTAGAAGTAATGGGGTCTAGAGACATAAAAATTTGACATTACCCCCGTTTTCGTTGGAACTCTATGAACAAAAAAAACAAAGGACTAAATCTGCTTATTTTAGTTATTGAATAAACCTCATTTTTTTCTACTTCTCCCCCGTCTTCCTTAATTTAGTCTTCCACCTATATTATATATAGTGCCAATCCAACACAAGTCCTTCGTTTTTTTTGAAATAATTTGAATTTGATTAATTTTAATTGATTGAAATCGGAATTGTTAGTTCGATTTAGAATTTGTTTTCTCTTTTGTATACGTATGCTTTTCTCAATATTCATATTGACAACAGTGTATCAAATAAATATAATCCGATCGTGGATAAATGGATCTATTTATCCCTGTTCCATAGATTTTATTTCATTCAAATAATAGGCTCTTATATTTTCTGTCATACAAGAAGTCTTTTTTGATTAAGATTTTAATCAATTAAACTCGATATATATTAATTAATGGATAATATAAGAGAAGAGAGACAAGAGGCGGTCTATAAATATTTGAAAATCTTTGACTTTATCCTTATTTTATCTTTTATTTGAGAATTTTTTGTATTTTCGTCGGATTTGTTCATTTTTATTATGTTCAGTTAGAGTTTTTTTTTTTTTTTAATGGTTTGACTGTGTTGTCCCATTCAATTTCGTTATTTATTGGGATTCTGATTGTATCTACACATTCTAATTTGTTTATTTGGGTTGCTAACTCAACGGTAGAGTACTCGGCTTTTAAGTGCGGCTAGCATCTTTTACACATTTGTATGAAGCAACAGATTCGTCCATACCATCGGTAGAGTTTGTAAGACCACGACTGATCCTGAAAGGAATGAATGGAAAAAGCAGCATGTCGTAGGATAATTCTGAGAATATTTCATTCTTACTGAATAGGTCCAAAATCTTATTTCAATTGTTTAAATTCAATTTTTAAAAAAGAATTTTTTTGGGGGGTCGAATGAATAAATGGGTAGAGCCTTACTAGAGGTTCCAATTCTAGGGAAATAAAAAGTAACGAGCTTCTGTTCTTCATTTTTGAATGATTACCCCATCTAATTAGACGTTAAAAATATATTAGTGCTTAATGCGGGAAAAGCTTTTCCGATGAGTGGATTAGAAATTTCTTATGAGTCCTAACTATTAGCTATTCCCCTTTATGGGGTAGAGATAAATGTGTAGAAGAAGGCAGTATATTGATAAAGAGATTTTTTTTTTTCAAAATCAAAAGAGCGATTGGATTGATAAAATAAAGGGCTTCTAACTATCTTGTTATCCTATAAATGAACATAAATCTATTATATGGAAAGGGAGGGTCTGGAGAGTCCGTTGATGAGTTTGACTTGTTTCCGAGGTATCTAATTTTTTCTTACTATAATATAAATACCTTGTTTTGACTGTATCGTACTATGTATCATTTGATAACCCAATAAATCACCTATTTCTTTTCTGATTCAAATTGAATTTTAAATGGAAGAATTTCAAGGATATTTAGAATTATATAGATCTCAGCAACATGACTTCCTATACCCACTTATCTTTCGGGAGTATATTTATGCACTTGCTCATGATCGTGGTTTAAATAGATCCGTTTTGTTGGATAATGTAGGTTATGACAAGAAATCTAGTTTACTAATTAGAAAACGTTTAATTAGTCGAATGTATCAACAGAATCATTTTCTTATTTCCGTTAATGATTCGAATCAAAATAAATTTTTGGGGTACAACAAAAATTTGTATTCTCAAATGATATCGGAGGGATTTGCAGTCATTGTGGAAATTCCGTTTTCCCTACGATTAGTATCTTCCTTAAAGGAGACAGAAACCGTAAAATCTTATAATTTACGATCAATTCATTCAATATTTCCTTTTTTCGAGGACAAATTTCCACATTTAAATTATGCATCAGATGTACTAATACCCTACCCCATTCATCTGGAAATCTTGGTTCAAACCCTTCGCTACTGCGTGAAAGATCCCTCTTCTTTGCATTTATTACGGCTCTTTCTTCACGAGTATTATAATTGGAATACTCTTATTACTCCAAAAAAATCCATTTTTGCAAAAAGTAATCAAAGATTATTCTTGCTCCTATATAATTCTTATGTATGTGAATACGAATCCATTTTACTTTTTCTCCGTAACCAATCTAATCATTTACGATTAACCTCTTCTGGGATTCTTTTTGAGCGAATACGTTTTTATGAAAAAATAAAACATCCTGTCGAAGAAGTCTTTGCTAACGATTTTCCGGCTACCTTATGGTTCTTCAAGGATCCTTTTATACAGTATGTTAGATATCAAGGAAAATCGATTCTGGCATCAAAAGATACTCCTCTTCTGATGAATAAGTGGAAATATTATCTTGTCCATTTTTGGCAATGTCATTTTTATGTATGGTCTCAACCAGGAAGAATCCATATAAACCAATTATCCAAGCATTCCTTTGATTTTTTGGGTTATCTTTCAAGCATACGACCGAAT